TTTTGATTATAACCGATGGAATCATCCATTTCGTTACATAAAAAATGATCGATTTGAAAAGGCTGTACGAAAAGAAATGTCACAATATTTCTTTCATATATCCGAAAGCGATGGAAAACAAAAAATATCTTTTACATACTTGCCCAGTTTAGCAACTTTTGGAGAAATGATAAAAAGAAAGATATCTCTGTACACACTAGAAAAATCTTCCTCTAATGAATTTGACAAACATTGGGTTTACACGAACAAGCAAAAAAGAAACAATTTAAACAATGAGTTTAGAAATCGAATTCAAACACTAGACAAAGAATTTCTGGATATACTCGAAGCAAGAACTAGATTGTGTAATGACGATACTAAAAACGAATATTTGCCTAAAATGTATGATCCTTTCTTAAAAGGTGCATATCGTGGAAGAATCAAAAAAATACTTTCACCTTATAAAACTGCGATAGACAATTTAAGAGAGCCAATTGATATAAATCGAATTCATAGTATTCTTATTCCCGATATTAATATTGATTACCAGAAATTTGAACAGAAAGCAGATCTGTTTGATAAAAAACAATTCTTAACAAAAATTTGGAATTTTTTACCTTTAGCTGGTGAATTTGATATAGAACAAAAATCTAATTTAAATTTGAAAGGTCTTTCTTTATTTTCAGACCAAGAACAAGAAAAAATAGATTTTGAAAAAGAAAGAAAAATTTTCAAATTTCTATTCAATGTTATTCGAACCTATCCTACTGATCAAAAAATTCAAAAAGAATCTGTTGGACTAAAAGAAATTATCAAAAAAGTCCCTAGATGGTCATACAAATTAATCACCGATTTAGAACAACAATCAGGAGAGTATCAAGAAAACGTACTGGTTGATCATCAAATTCGCTTAAGAAAATCCAAACGTGTAGTGATTTTTACTGATAACAAGGAGAATACCGATCCTAATGCTAATAAGGATAATGATCCTTCGGATCAAAGAAACGAAGTGGCTTTGATACGCTATTCACAACAGTCGGATTTTCGAAGAGGAATAATTAAAGGTTCTATGCGCGCTCAAAGACGTAAAATTGTTATTTGGGACCTGTTTCAAGCAAACGTACATTCTCCATTTTTTTTGGACAGGATAAAAAAATCCCCTCGTTTTTCCTTTGATATATCCGTACTGATTAAACTTCTTTTTAGAAATTGGATAGGGAAGGGTGCCGAATTTGAAATTCTGGAGTATACGGATGAAGAAACAAAAAAGGAAGATAAAAAAGAAAAGGATAAAAAAGAGAAGAACAAAATAAAGGAACAAGAGCGGATAGAGATAGGAGAAGCCTGGGATACCATTCCTCTTGCACAAATAATAAGAGGTTCCATGTTAATAAGTCAATCTATTTTTAGAAAATATATTTGTTTACCTGTATTAATAATAGGCAAAAATTTTGTACGTATGATATTATTACAATTTCCGGAATGGTCTGAGGATCTAGAGGGATGGAATAGAGAAATGCATATTAAATGTACCTATAATGGAGTTCAATTATCGGAAACAGAATTTCCGAAAAATTGGTTAACAGATGGTATTCATATAAAAATCCTATTTCCTTTCTGTCTAAAACCTTGGCATAGATCGAAACCACGTACCTCTCATAGAGATTTAATGAAAAAGAAAAAACAAAAAGATGATTTTTGTTTTTTAACAGTTTTGGGAATGGAAACTGAACTTATGTTTGGTTCTCCCAGAAAACAATCTTCTTTTTTTGAGCCCGTTGTTAAGGAGCTGGAAACAAAAATTATAAAATTAAAAAAGGCATATTTTTTAGTTCTAAAAGTTTTAAAGGGAAAAACAAAATTACTTCTAAGAGTTTCAAAAGAAACAAAAAAATGTATTATCGAAAGTTTTTTATTTCTAAAAAGACTAATAAAACAACTTTCTAAATTAAATCCAATTATATTATTTAGATTCAGAGAAGTATATGAATCGAATCAAAGTAAAAACGAAAAAGATTCGATAATCAGCAATCAGATAATTCATGAACCCTTTAATAAAATTAACTTTCCAAATTGGACAAATTCTTCAATGACAGAAAAAAAAAAGAAGGATATGACTCATAAAACAAGTACAATCAGAAATCAAATAGAAAGAATTAGAAAAGAGAAAAAAAAAAAAATCCCAACGCCAAGAATATATATAAGTCCTACTAAAAGAAATTATAATACTAAAAGATTAGAATTGCCAAAAAACTTTTGGCAAATATTAAAAAAAAGAAATGCCCGATTAATCTCTAAATTCGATTCTTTTATAAAAATTTTCGTTGAAAGAATATACATAGATATACTTTTATTTATCATTAATATTCCCATACTCAATACACAACTTTTTATTGATTCAATAAAAAAAATTATGGATAAATCCATTAATAAAGCAAATCAAGAAAAAATTAATAAAAAAAATAAAAATACAATTTACTTTATTTCGACTATAAAAAAATCAATTGATACTATTAACAATAAGACAAATTCACATATTTTTTGTGATTTATCCTACTTGTCACAAGCATATGTATTTTACAAACTATCACAAACTCAAGTTCATAACTTCTATAAAATAAGATCCATTTTTCATTACCTCGGAAACTCTTTTTTTCTTAAAAATGAAATAAACCATTCGTTTGAAAATCAAAAACAAGGAATAATTTATAATGAATTAAGTCTTAAGAAACTTCCGAGTTATAGGATGGATGAATGGAAGGGTTGGTTAAAAAGACATTATCAATACGATTTACCCTCGATTAGATGGTCTAAATTAATATCAGAAAAATGGAGAAATAGAGTTAATCATCATCATATGGCTCAAAATCAAAATTTCAAATTGAATTCATATGAAAAGGAAAAGGGCCATTACAAAAAACAAAAGGATTTTGAAGTATATTCATTATTTAATAAAAAAGGGAATTTTCAAAAAAACTCTAGATATGATCTTTTATCATATAAATATATTAATTATGAAAAAACGAGGGACCCATCTATTTATGAATCACCCTGTCAAGTACAAGTAAATAAGAATCAAGATTTTTATTATAACACATATAAACACAACCTTTTTGATATGTTGGGGAGTATCCCTATCAATCCTTATCTAGTAAAAGGTGATATTAGATATATGGAAAAAAATAACGATAGAAAATATTTTGATTGGAAAATCATCAAATTTTATCTTAGAAAAAGGGTCGATATTGAATCCTGGGTCAAGATGGATACTAAGAGTAATCAAAATACTAAGATTGGTACTAACAATTATCAAATAATTGATAAAAAAGCCACTTTTTATCTTCCGTTTCCGCAAAATACCAAAATAAATTCGCCAAGTCCAAAAAAACTTTTTTTAGATTGGATGAGAATGAATGAAGAAATATTAAATCGTCCCATCTCGAATATGGAATTTTGGTTCTTTCCAGAATTCGTACTCCTTTATAATCTATATAAAATGAAACCGTGGGTTATACCAAGCAAAGTACTTTTGAATCTAAATGAAAATGTTATTAGTAACACTAAAAATGTCGATGGAAAGCAAAAGACGGAATGTGTTATACCATCGAATAAACAAATAAAGAATATAAATCAGAATCAAAAAAAAGAACCCCCTGCGGTCCGAGAAGATCTTAGATCAGATGCACAAAAACAAGGGAATCCTGGATCCCTTCCCCCAACAAGGACAAAGCAAGAAAAAGATAATGAAGAGGATTATGCAGTATCAAAGATAAAAGCGGGTAAAAAGAAAAAACAATACAAAAGTAAAACAGAAGCAGAACTGGATTTATTACTAAAACGTTATTTAGTTTTTCAATTGAGATGGGGCGATGCTTTGAATCAAAGAATGATCAATAATATCAAAATATATTGTCTCCTGCTTCGACTGATAAATACAAGAAAAATTACTATATCCTCGATTCAAAGAAGAGAAATGAGTTTGGATATAATGCTGATTCAGAAGAATTTAAGGCTTACAGAATTGATCAAAAGGGGAATATTGGTTATCGAACCCGACCGCCTGTCTGTAAAAAATGATGGACAATTTATTATGTATCAAATCTTAGGTATTTCATTGGTTCATAAGAGTAAGCACCAAACCAATCAAGGATACAGAGAACAAACATACGTTGATAAGAATTATTTTGATTTACTTGTTCCTGAAAATATTTTATCGCCCAGACGCCGTAGAGAGTTGAGACTCCTAATTTGTTTCACTTCAAAAAATAGGAATGGTGTTGATATAAATTCAATATTTTGTACCAAGAACAACTATAGTCAACTTTTGGACAAAAGGAAAGATCTTGATAAAGATAAAAAAGAATTAATTAAATTCAAGTTTTTTCTTTGGCCTAATTATCGATTAGAAGATTTGGCTTGTATGAATCGCTATTGGTTTGATACCAATAATGGCAGTCGTTTCAGTATGTTAAGGATATATATGTATCCACGATTGAAAAGTCATTGATAGTACATTTTTCGTATATATGTTCTACCCTGTAGGGTATATGAAAGGAAAGAGATTCACACATGAACTGTTTTACATCTCATTTTCATTTTTAATATAGATAAAAAAATAAATAACGTATCAATTAGACCTCGAAATCTATTAACAGAATCTTATTCATTTTGGGTCTAAATTATGCCCCTTTCTGAATGGAAAAATGTATCACTTTTTTGTATTACTATCTGAATCAATTTAAAACTGGATTAATTAATATAAATTAATAAAATTAGGAGTCTACAAAGAAATTAAAATTATTATATATACCACATTAAAATTAATACCATTATTATTACTCATCGGTAAAAAATCCATATTTATAAAAAGAAAGGGAAGGGGAGCAATTTTTTATGGTAAAAAATACACTCATTTCAGTCATTTCTGAAGAAGAAAAGAGGGGTTCTGTTGAATTTCAAGTATTCCGTTTTACGAATAAGATACGGAGACTTACTTCACATTTGGAATTGCACAAAAAAGACTATTTATCTCAAAGGGGCTTGCGAAAAATTTTAGGAAAACGTCAACGGCTGTTGGCTTATTTGGCAAAAAAAAATAGAGTACGTTATAAAGAATTAATTGGTCTGTTGAGTATTCGAGAGACCAAAACTCGTTAATTGGAAGAGCCGTGTCATTTTAAGTTTTAAGTACTTATTTTTTTTTTATTCGTTTAGTTTAAATTTTAATAAACTTCTTTTCACTTTCAGCAATTCATGGAAGAATGAATCGGTAAAAAACTTATGACTGTACCATCTACAAGAAAAGACCTCATGATAGTCAATATGGGCCCTCATCACCCATCAATGCACGGTGTTCTTCGACTCATCGTTACTTTAGATGGTGAAGATGTTATTGATTGTGAACCAATATTGGGTTATTTACACAGAGGGATGGAGAAAATTGCGGAAAATCGAACAATTATACAATATTTACCCTATGTAACACGTTGGGATTATTTAGCTACTATGTTCACAGAAGCAATAACCGTAAATGGGCCCGAACAATTAGGAAATATTCAAGTACCTAAAAGAGCTAGCTATATCCGAGCCATTATGTTGGAGTTGAGTCGTATAGCTTCCCATTTGTTATGGCTTGGTCCCTTTATGGCAGATATTGGCGCACAGACCCCCTTCTTCTATATTTTTCGAGAAAGAGAATTGGTATATGACCTATTCGAAGCTGCTACCGGTATGCGAATGATGCATAATTTTTTTCGTATAGGAGGGGTAGCAGCTGATCTACCTCATGGCTGGATAGATAAATGTTTGGATTTTTGCGATTACTTTTTAAAAGGGGTTACTGAATATCAAAAACTTATTACACGTAATCCTATTTTTTTAGAACGAGTTGAAGGCGTAGGCATTATCGGCGGAGAAGAAGCACTAAATTGGGGTTTATCAGGACCAATGCTACGAGCTTCCGGAATACAATGGGATCTTCGTAAAGTTGATCATTATGAGTGTTACGACGAATTTGATTGGGAGGTTCAATGGCAAAACGAAGGGGATTCATTAGCTCGTTATTTAGTACGAATACGCGAAATGACAGAATCCATAAAAATTATACAACAGGCTCTGGAAGGAATTCCAGGAGGACCTTATGAGAATTTAGAAATCCGGCGTTTTGAGATTGATAGAGTAAAAGATCCCGAATGGAATGATTTTGAATATCGATTTATTAGTAAAAAACCTTCTCCGACCTTTGAATTGTCGAAACAAGAACTTTATGTGAGAGTCGAGGCACCAAAAGGAGAATTGGGAATTTTTCTGATAGGAGATCGAAGTGTTTTTCCTTGGAGATGGAAAATCCGTCCACCGGGTTTTATCAATTTGCAAATTCTTCCTCAGTTAGTTAAAAGAATGAAATTGGCTGATATTATGACGATACTAGGTAGCATAGATATCATTATGGGAGAAGTTGATCGTTAAAATGATAATTGATACAACCGAACTACAGGCTATTAATTCTTTTTCCAAATTGGAATCCCTAAAAGAAGTCTATGGGATCATATGGATACTTATCCCCGTTTTTACTCTTGTATTAGGAATCACAATAGGTGTACTCGTGATTGTTTGGTTAGAAAGAGAAATATCTGCAGGGATACAACAACGTATTGGACCCGAATACGCCGGACCTTTAGGAATTCTTCAAGCTCTAGCAGATGGTACAAAACTACTTTTCAAAGAGAACCTTCTTCCATCTAGGGGCGATACTCGTTTATTCAGTATTGGACCATCCATCGCAGTCATATCAATTTTACTAAGTTATTCAGTAATTCCTTTTGGTTATCGACTTGTTCTAGCCGATCTTACTATTGGTGTTTTTTTATGGATCGCCATTTCAAGTATTGCTCCCGTTGGACTTCTTATGTCGGGATATGGATCAAATAATAAGTATTCCTTTTTAGGTGGTCTAAGGGCTGCTGCTCAATCAATTAGTTATGAAATACCATTAACTCTATGTGTATTATCAATATCTCTACGTGTGATTCGGTGAGACACAAAAATTACCCTATATTCTTTCTTTCTTAAGAAGAAAGTTAAATGGGTCAAATATACATTTTATTTTTCATTTTTTTATTCATCATTCGGTTTGATGACCTAAAGCAGATAGTTATATGGGTGAAAGAAAACGGCTTAAAAATTTGCAGTAAATAAAATTAAATCTCATTTCCTATGTACAAGAGCGAAGTAAACAAAAGCAGTATAGGCTGTTTACCCCAAGATTGGTTATTTAGTCATAATGGCTTGAAGCGGGTTCAAAAGATCAACTCTATGGGGTTTTTATTACCTATTCTCATAGTTGTATTAACATAAGAATAAAAATTGGTGGATGGTTAGTAAGACGAAAATACACAAAGGATTATTAATGATGGAGATTCTGTAAGTTATCCAAAGGGATATTTCTGTATATAAAGGGAATTCGAATTGGGGCTTTAAGTTGGTAGAAATGATCAAGAAGTATTCCCCAAGATTCCGATC